AGGAGCACGCATGCAAGAAGGAAGTTTGAGCTTGATGCAAATGGCTAAAATATCTTCTGCTTTATATGATTATCAATCAAATAAAAAGTTATTTTATGTATCAATCCTTACATCCCCTACCACAGGTGGGGTGACGGCCAGTTTTGGTATGTTGGGAGATATCATTATTGCCGAACCCAATGCTTACATTGCATTTGCGGGTAAAAGAGTAATTGAACAAACATTGAATAAGACAGTACCTGAGGATTCACAAGTGGCTGAATATTTATTCCATAAGGGCTTATTCGATCCAATCGTACCACGTAATCCTTTAAAGGGCGTTCTGGGTGAGTTATTTCGGCTACATGCTTTCTTTCCTTTGAATCAAAATTAGATCAAGTAGGGCCTTAGAGTCTTAATTTAATAAGAGTATTAATTTATTAAAACTTAATAAAATTTTTTATGTGTGGTGATCAAGTAGTTATTTAATTTATAGGAATCAAAGTAAAAATACGAAGAATGGATTTTTTCTTTGGTAACATAAGATTTAATTGTAGAAAGAATCATCCAGATCATCTTTTTATCGATATTCCTGGTTACTAACCAGGAAATCCCTATTAAACAAAATAAAAGAGTGAATTCTTTCTTCCGTGAAATTGGTTAACAAGGTCTTGCATCTTTCTATATCTCCCCAAAATAACCCCCCCCCCCCCCACTAAAAATCCTTTTTGTTGGGTCGTATTATTATAATGAATTCTTTGAGAATTTGTAATAAATCCTTTCTTTAGTAAATTTTTAAAAATTATTAAATTTATAAGACAAGAACAAGATAATAACTAATAATACGAATAATATAAAGGGTGGATTATCATACATATATTTCATGTAGAAACATGTAGAAAGATTTATAGGTCCATTTATTTACATATTTATTGGATTTTATTAATTAATATATATTTATTAAAACATATACTTATATACTCCCTATTAAGTATATATACTCACTTAGGTATACTTAGTATAATATAACAATTATATATGAATTATAATATATCTTTATAACAATATAAGGATAAGGTTAAAATATTAATCTAAAACAATAAATATAACAATAAATAACAGGTACAAATATTAAATCGAGGTACCCATTCTATGATAACTTTCAACAGCTTCCCCTCAATTTTTGTGCCTTTAGTGGGCTTAGTATTTCCGGCAATTGCAATGGCTTCTTTATCTCTTTATGTTCAAAAAAACAAGATTTTTTAGATACAATAAGGACGAATCTTTTTTTTTTTTTCAAGACTTACTTGGATCATAACACGGATATCTATTTAGTAGAATATGGTATAACATGTGGCTTCCTTCGGGCATAAGCTCTTATGTATGTATAAACATGATATTATAGGTAAATGAATTATAACTATTTTCAAATAGATCGGGATCGGGGAGAATTTCTGAAATGTAAAGTCAATATATCTATATGTATTCGGAAATCATGTGAAAGGGATGTTACTATTTTAGTTTGGATCTAAGAAATTCGATGAATTACCCCTAAACGTTCACATCATAATAGTGCTGGTTGATGAGAGTTACTTCGGAAACAAAAAAAGTAAAATAAAATTTATTTTTGTTATTCTCCCAATTCCAATAAAATGCAACTAGGTCTAGTTATAGTATGAGTTGGCGATCAGAACGTATATGGATAGAACTTATAGCGGGGTCTCGAAAAACAAGTAATTTCTGCTGGGCCTTTATTCTTTTTTTAGGTTCATTAGGGTTTTTATTGGTTGGAACGTCCAGTTATTTTGGTAGGAATTTTATATCTTTATTTCCTTCTCAGCAAATAATTTTTTTTCCACAAGGGATCGTGATGTCTTTCTATGGGATCGCAGGTCTTTTTATTAGCTCTTATTTGTGGTGCACAATTTCGTGGAATGTAGGTAGTGGTTATGATCGATTCGATATAAAAGAGGGCGTAGTGTGTATTTTTCGTTGGGGATTTCCTGGAAAAAATCGTCGCATATTCCTCCGATTCCTTATGAAAGACATTCAGTCCATCAGAATAGAAATTAAAGAAGGTATTTATGCTCGTCGTGTCCTTTATATGGAAATCAAAGGCCAGGGGGCCATTCCCTTGACTCGTACTGATGAGAATTTGACTCCACGAGAAATTGAGCAAAAAGCTGCTGAATTGGCCTATTTCTTGCGTGTACCAATTGAAGTATTTTGAAAAAAGGAACTGAAGAATGAATACTTTGCAAGAGAGAAAAAACTCAAGAATCCTCGTTTTTTTATATAACATAACTTAACTGAAGTTTCTTCAGAACTCTTATTCAAGCCAAAGCAAACGTTACGAAATAATTCTAAAACAAAATAGTTTGTGTCCACAATTTTTTTTTTATGCGTATGTAAACCCACTTAACTCAATTCAGTAACAAATCTAAATACTAGATTCATCATATATTAAAACAAAACATTTCATAATAAATCATAATATAATAAAGTAAAGAATTTTTTTTTTTAGAAATATTTGATAGAACGGGAGTTCTTTCGTCTCGCAATCCGACTACTATTAATTTGAAGTGGGCTTTTTCTTATTATATTTCTGTATTCTTTCTAAATTCAAGGACTAACCACTGTACTGAATCACAAAAAAAAAATCGGAAATAGATTCATGGGCTCGATAACTTGTAATAGAACTTATGCTTGATAGAAATATTAGTATCGTATAGAGTCGACGAACGAGGTGCGTTCAGTAAAAATTAAAAAATTCACAGACGAAAAAATGGCAAAAAAGAAAGTATTAATTTCCCTTCTATATCTTGCATCTATAGTATTTTTGCCTTGGTGGATCTCTCTCTCATTTAATAAAAGTCTGGAATCTTGGGTTACTAATTGGTGGAATACTAGGCAATCCGAAATATTTTTGAATGATATTCAAGAAAAGAGTATTCTAAAAAAATTCATAGACTTAGAGGAACTCCTACGTTTGGACGAAATGTTAAAGGAATACCCGGAAGCACATTTACAAAAGCCTCGCATCGAAATCTACAAAGAAACGATCCAATTGATCAAGATGCACAATGAGGATCGCACGCATACAATTTTACACTTCTCGACAAATATAATCTGTTTCGTTATTCTAAGTGGTTATTCTATTATAGGTAATGAAGAACTTGTTATTCTTAACTCTTGGGTTCAAGAATTCCTATATAACTTAAGCGACACAATAAAAGCTTTTTCTATTCTTTTATTAACTGATTTATGTATAGGATTCCATTCGCCCCACGGTTGGGAACTAATGATTGGCTCTGTCTACAAAGATTTTGGATTTGCTCATAATGATCAAATTATATCCGGTCTTGTTTCTACTTTTCCAGTCATTTTAGATACAATTTTTAAATATTGGATCTTTCGTTATTTAAATCGTGTATCTCCTTCACTTGTAGTGATTTATCATTCAATGAATGACTGAAAAATGATCGAACGATCCAATTATAATATTTGTTACTTTGTGGATAAGCAAAACATTAAAAATTGTACTTATTCTTTCTACCCATCCAAGGGATTCCTCCAATATTCCAGTAAAATTATTTATATTTAAGTAAATAGCAAAATTATAGATAGGGAACTATACTAGCGACCTGCCTAATTTTATTGTATAAATTTTCGGGATCAATGATTGGACCATGCAAACTAAAAATACCTTTTCTTGGATAAAGAAAGAGATTACTCGATACATTTCCGTATCGCTCATGATATATATAATAACCCAGGCACCCCTTTCAAATGCATATCCCATTTTTGCACAGCAGGGTTATGAAAATCCACGAGAAGCGACTGGCCGTATTGTATGTGCCAATTGCCATTTAGCTAATAAACCCGTGGATATCGAGGTTCCACAAGCGGTACTTCCTGATACTGTATTTGAAGCAGTTGTTCGAATTCCTTATGATCTGCAACTGAAACAAGTTCTTGCTAATGGTAAAAAAGGAGCTTTGAATGTAGGGGCTGTTCTTATTTTACCCGAGGGGTTTGAATTAGCCCCTCCCGATCGTATTTTGCCCGAGATTAAAGAAAAGATAGGAAATCTGTCTTTTCAGAGCTATCGCCCCACTAAAAAAAATATTCTTGTGATAGGTCCTGTTCCTGGTCAGAAATATAGTGAAATCACCTTTCCTATTCTTTCCCCGGACCCCGCTACTAAGAAAGATGTTCACTTCTTAAAATATCCCATATACGTAGGCGGGAACAGGGGAAGGGGTCAGATTTATCCCGACGGGAGCAAGAGTAACAATAATGTTTATAATGCTACAGCAGCAGGTATAGTAAGCAAAATCATACGAAAAGAAAAAGGGGGGTACGAAATAACCGTATCGGGTGCATCGGATGGACGTCAAGTGGTTGATATTATCCCTCCAGGACCGGAACTTCTTGTTTCAGAGGGCGAATCCATCCAACTTGATCAACCATTAACGAGTAATCCTAATGTGGGTGGATTTGGTCAGGGGGATGCGGAAATAGTACTTCAAGATCCATTACGTGTCCAAGGTCTTTTGCTATTCTTGGCATCTGTTATTTTGGCACAAATCTTTTTGGTTCTTAAAAAGAAACAGTTTGAGAAGGTTCAATTGTCCGAAATGAATTTCTAGATCCGCGGATTTATCAACATCAAGCTCTAAAAATAAACAAATTTTTGTTGGCAATTATGTTATGTAATTATGTATAATCAAAAAAATTTTGCTTGTTTATATTCTTTCTTCTACCGGATTTCGGGAATTACTTATACCGCATTACTGGTCATAGTATATTGTGAAGAAGGCTATTTGATTTTACTTAACTCTTCTTTAATTTATTTGTTTTTTCAATCCAAATTCAAACGGTATGATATAGAACGAATCAATAGTTTTATATTTGAATAGAATCAAAACAAAAGATAAATAAGCGGAGAATATAAACCAAAGTATAAATGAGAGGAACAAAGGATTTTAGGGGGGATTGTTCGTCTACTAGTCCTTGAC